AGTGAGGTTGTGGTGGTGATGGTTTGTGTTTTTGTTTGGTTTTTAGTTTGGGTGGATTGTGGGAGTAAGGTAATTGTGTGGTGTGATGGTTGGGGTAGGCAGGGGATTTTAGGTTCAATGTTGGTTAGTTTGTTGATGAAAATGGTGTTTGTTTGTGTTTGTTAGTTGGGGGAAAGTTAGAGGAAGTTTGTTTGTTAATTAGTTGTTAACGTAATGATAAATGATGTTTGGTTTTTTGTAGGAATATATAGTTAAATGTTTGATGAATAAAGATTAAAAATGACAAACAAAAAAGAAACGAACGATGAAAATGGGGGATTGGGTAGGAATTCCTAGAAAGGGTAAATAACGTAATTATGTCCGGTGACCATTGCATTATCTGCTTACTTAAGAGGTAAATAGCCTCCCCCTCGTGAATGGGGTCAAAGTGCATCAGTATCCGAGTATGCGACGGCCTTATCCCATGAGACCATGACAAGTTAAGTGGTTTCGGTAGATTGTTGGTTCGACGGTCATGTGATGGACATGTCAAGAGGAAGATATCACCTGCTACGCACTTGAAGGGCTTATTGAAAGGACCCCTAAAAGAGAAAAAGTGCCAGGGCGGTCGGATGTCGGGATTACGAGACAGAGGGAGGAGTATTCATCCGACCGCTTGTATCTGTGAAGAGCGAGTAAAACGGACTGAATCAAGTTATGGCCCTGAAATAGGAACCAGAGGCGCAAAAGAGCAAGTTGGGCTAGGGTGTAGGGGGAGGTCATGCCCTTGAAGACAATAACCTAAAGCAGCACAGACGTTGAGTAGCTCGGTTCTCGTGAGGATCACGATTAATAGATAACCAGGTTCTCTGGCTTGGGAGTCCTTGAAAGTGGTTGGTTAAGGGGGTTACCCCTGGAGGTGGGCGAATTGTGTAGTCTGGGAGAATGCAAAGGAGTGCTGTGACAATATCCGTTTGTTGGATGGGGGTAAGTACGAGGAAGAGAGGCTCGATCTTAAGTGACGCTTGCGGCTCGGCCAGAGGTAGGATCACTTGGGTTAAATGGTACTTGAAACAAGAATGTTGCTGGAAGGGTAATTGCACGAACATTATCTCTTTGGGCCAAATGTTTGAGTTGAAATGGCATAGCATACCCGTATGGCGTGGAGTATCCTACATTATAGTAGTGTCTGATGGGGCAAAAATACTAAATGAGGAGGTACATAACCCGTAGAGCATGAGAAAAACATGCGGGGGGGAAGGGGGGGGAAGGTTCTTGTAGTTAAAGCGCTATGACGGCAGCTTTTCAGGTTGCAGATCCCGGATCGAGGCCGGGCGAGAATTATGATAGAATTTGTGTTATTTTTAGGACTTTGCTTCATTTTGGGGGGACTAGCAGTCGCCTCCAACCCTTCTCCCTATTATGGGGTTGTAGGGCTGGTTTTGGCTTCTGTGGCGGGATGTGGTTGATTGGTGAGTTTGGGGGTTTCTTTTGTGGGACTAGTCTTGGTTATGGTTTATCTGGGGGGTATGTTGGTAGTATTTGTTTATTCAGTCTCGCTGGCGGCGGATCCTTATCCGGAGGCTTGGGCTGATTGAGGGGTGATTGGGTATGGTGTCGGGTTGGGGTTAGTTATTATGGTAGGGGGGGTGATGGTAGGGGGGTTTGAGCTTTTGGGTACTGATGGGGTGGTGAATAATGAGGGGTTGTCATTGGTGCGGTCGGATTTTGGTGGAGTAGCTATATTTTACTCTTGGGGGGCGGGGCTGTTTTTAATTGGGGGGTGGGGACTGTTGTTGACTTTATTTGTGGTGTTGGAGCTTGTGCGGGGGTTGTCTCGAGGGTCTATTCGGGCAGTTTAGGGGTGTTCAGAAAGTAGTTTAGTTGAAAATGCCAGCTTTGGGAGTTGGTGAGGAAGGTTTGACTCCTTTCTTTCTGATGGTTGGGGCAACTCTAAGAAGGGATTGATCCTTCAATCTTTGGCTTACAAGACCAATGTTTTTATAAACTATTAGAGTAGGTTATAGTTTTAGTATTTTGTTCTCTAGTACAGCTGCGAGGGGGAATAGGACTAGAATGATTGTGAAGTAGGAGAGCGAGGCTAGTTGGCCGATGATAATGAATGGATGTTCGACAGGTTGGCTCCCTACTCAGGTGAGGATTAGAAGGTTGGCGACTAGGGTTCAGAAGAGGACTTGTGAGATGGGTCGGAATGTTATTGAACGTAGTTTGGAGGTGTGGAGTAGGGGTATTAGGAATAGGACTAATACGGAGGCAGCTAGGGCTAGGACTCCGCCTAGTTTGTTTGGAATTGATCGGAGAATGGCGTATGCAAATAGGAAGTATCATTCGGGTTTGATGTGGGGTGGTGTAGCTAGGGGGTTTGCTGGGGTGAAGTTTTCTGGGTCTCCTAGTAGGTTGGGAGAGAATAGGGCTAGGGAGACGAGTAGGATGATTATTAGTGCAAATCCTAGAATGTCTTTTGTGGAGTAGTATGGGTGGAAGGGGATTTTATCGCAGTCTGCGGGGATTCCTAGTGGGTTGTTAGACCCTGTTTCGTGGAGGAAAGTTAAGTGTACTAGGGTTAGTCCTACGATTAGGAATGGGAGTAGGAAGTGTAGTGCGAAGAATCGGGTTAGGGTGGGGTTGTCTACTGAGAATCCTCCTCAGGCCCATTCTACGAGTGTTTGGCCGATGTAGGGGATCGCTGAGAATAGGTTGGTGATTACTGTAGCCCCTCAGAACGATATCTGTCCTCAGGGCAGGACGTATCCTACGAAGGCAGTTGCTATTAGTGTTAGTAGAAGGATTACTCCTACATTTCAGGTCTCTTTGTTGAGATAGGATCCGTAGTAGAACCCTCGTCCGATGTGTAGGTAGATGCAGATGAAAAAGAATGATGCTCCGTTTGCGTGGAGGTTTCGGATTAATCAGCCGAACTGCACGTTTCGGCATATGTGGGCTACTGAGTTGAAAGCTAGGGAAGTGTCTGCTGTGTAGTGTGTGGCTAGTAAGAGGCCAGTGATGATTTGTGTGATGAGGCAAATGCCTAGAAGGGATCCGAAGTTTCATCAGGCTGAGATGTTTGATGGTGTGGGTAGGTCGATTAGAGCGTCGTTGATGGTTTTGAGTAGTGGGTGGTTTTTACGAAGATTGAGGGCCATTGGTTGGTTCTGTATGTGGATATTAAGGCGATGAGGATGGAGAGGGCAAAAGCTCCTAGGTAGGCTTTGATTAGTCCTGAGTGGAGAGTAGTGGAGGTTTTGGTTGCTATTAGTTGCAGGTTGGCTAGCCCCTCTGGTCCTAGTTTTTTGTATCAGGAGAGGTCGATTAGGTGAGAGGCGATGTTTTGGCCTCCACTTAGCAGGTTGGTTGTGGTGAAGCGGTGTATTAGGGGGTTGAAGTAGCCTAGTGATGTGGAGAAATTTGAAAAGGGGCCTTGTTTTGTTAGGATGAGGGTTTGTGCTATTTTTGAAATTTCCAGGGCTAGTAGGATGCCTAGGACTGTGACTAGTATGGCGGTTATTTTGATGTACAGGGGCATGGTTGTAGGTGGGGTTTTCATTGGAATGATGAAGGAGGTGATGATAAGTCCGGCTGTGATGCTTCCTAGTGCTAGGCGGGTGATTGGGGCGACTACTGCTGGGTTGTTTTCGTTTATTGGGGTTAGGGGAGGGATTCGGGTGAACCCGGTTTGTACTAGCACAGTTATGCGGATTGTATATACTGCGGTGAAGGAGGTGGCTAGTAGGGTTAGTAGTAGGGCCCAGGCGTTTAGGTAGGATGTGTTTAGGCATTCGATGATTTGGTCTTTTGAGTAGAATCCTGCAAGGAATGGTGTGCCTATTAGGGCCAGGTTACCAATGGTTAGGCATGAGGTGGTTGTTGGTAGCATTTTTTGTAGTCCTCCCATTTTTCGAATGTCTTGCTCTCCGTTTAGACAGTGAATGATGGAGCCTGAACATAGGAATAGCATGGCTTTGAAGAATGCGTGTGTTGAGATGTGTAGGAAAGCTAGTTGTGGTAGGTTTAATCCGATTGTTACTATCATCAGGCCTAGTTGGCTTGAGGTGGAGAAGGCGATGATTTTTTTAATGTCGTTTTGGGTTAGGGCGCATGTGGCTGCGAATAGGGTAGAGAGGGCCCCTAGGCATAGGCACAGGGTTAGGGCGGTTTGGTTGTTGTTGAATAGTGGGTGGGTTCGGATGAGTAGGAAGATTCCGGCTACTACTATGGTGCTTGAGTGAAGTAGGGCGGAGACTGGGGTGGGTCCTTCTATAGCGGCGGGGAGCCATGGGTGGAGGCCGAATTGGGCTGATTTGCCTGTTGCGGCCAGGATTAGGCCCAGAAGGGGCAGTGTTGGGGCTTGGGAGGGGGAGGAGATTTGTTGGATTTCTCAGGTGTTGATGGTGGAGGCTAGTCATGCTATGCAGAGAATGAGGCCGATGTCCCCGATCCGATTGTATAATACGGCTTGCAGAGCTGCGGTATTGGCCTCTGCCCGTCCGTGTCATCAGCTGATTAGGAGGAAGGATATGATTCCTACGCCTTCTCAGCCGATGAATAGGATGAAGAAGTTGTTGGCAATGATTAGGATGAGTATCGCTACTAGAAAGAACAGGAGGTAGATGAAGAATTTTGTGATATATGGATCTGACGCTATGTATCATGTTGCGAATTGTAGGATCGACCAGGATACGAATAGGGCGATTGGGAAGAATGTTAGGGAGTAGAAGTCTATTTTTAGGCTAATGGGGATTTTGAAGTTTGTGATGAATTTTCATTCTCAGAGGGAGGTTAGGCTTTCTGTTCCTGAGTGAATGAAGATTGTTATAGGGATTAGGCTAACTAGGAATGAGGTTTTTACTGTGCTTGTGATGGTGTTAGGGGTGTTTTTTAGGCTGTTTGAGAGAAGTGGGAAGATGATTGGGGTGAGGAGGGTTGTTAGGGTTAGTAGTATGAACGTATTTAGGACTAGTGGTAGGTCCATTACTTTCACTTGGATTTGCACCAAGATGAGTGGCTCCTAAGACCATTGGATTACTGTTATCCTTTGAAAGTAAGGGGACTGAGGTTTTAGGCTCAGATGCGAGAGTTAGCAGTTCCTGCTGGTTTAACCTCCCCTCGGCAGGTAAGAAGGCTTTAACTTCTATTTTTAGAATCACAGTCTAATGTTTTGGTTGAAACTATACTTGCATATAGGGATTCCTGAGATGAGCTCAGGTTTTAGGATCAATAGCCCTATGGGGATTGTGTGTAGGGCTATGAGGAGATGCTCTCGTGTAGAGGAGTTTTGAATTGATGTGATGTGGGACGGGATAGTGCCTCGTTGAGTGGTTATGAGCATGTGCAGGGTGTATGAGGCGGTTAGTAGGATCGTGGCCCCCGTGAGGATGAGTGTTAGGGGGGATCAGTTGAAGAGAGTAATTACGATTGTGAGCTCTGCTATGAGGTTTGTTGTTGGGGGGAGGGCTATGTTGGCCAGGTTGGCTAGAAGTCATCAGGAGGCTATGAGGGGTAGGAGGGGTTGGAGGCCTCGGGCGAGTAGGAGGATGCGGCTGTGGGTTCGCTCGTAGTTGGTGTTGGCCAGGCAGAATAGTATGGAGGAGGTTAGTCCGTGGGAGATTATTAGGATTATTGCGCCTGAGAACGCTCATTGAGTTTGGATTATGGTTGCAGCTACGACTAGGCCCATGTGGCTGACGGATGAGTATGCGATCAGTGATTTTAGATCAATTTGCCGTAAGCAGATGGCGCTAGTTATTAGTGCTCCTCATAGGGCTAGGATGATGAATGGGTAGTGTAGGTTGTTTGTTGATGGGTTTACTAGTAGGGTTATGCGTATAATGCCGTATCCTCCTAGTTTTAGCAGGAGGGCGGCTAGTAGCATGGATCCAGCGATTGGGGCCTCTACGTGGGCTTTGGGTAGTCATAGATGTAGTCCGTACAAGGGTGCTTTAACTATGAAGGCAAGGAGCAGGGCAAGACTTGATATTAGTCCTGTTCAGGAGGCTGGGGTTGTGGGGTGGGATAGTTTGAGTAGGGGGAAGTATAGTGTGCCGATTTGGTTGTGCAGGTGTATGATGGCAATTAATAGGGGAAGGGAGCTGGCTAGGGTGTAGAACAGGAGGTAGATGCCGGCGCTTAAGCGTTCTGGCTGGTTGCCTCATCGTGTGATGAGGATTAGGGTTGGGATTAGGGTGGCCTCGAATGCAATGTAGAATAGTATTAGTTCTGAGGCTGAAAAGGCTAGAATGAGGAATGGTTGAGCTAGAACTAATGTTACGGCGAAGATGCGTTTGCGGATAGGGGGTTCTTGCTCTAGGTGGTTTTGGCTAGCTATGATTATGAGGGGGAGTAGTCAGCAGGATAGTACTAGCAGGGGGGAGGAGATTTGGTCTACGGAGGCTCAGGGAGTTAGGGTTTTGCCTGGGTAGTATGTTGGGGCTAGTCATTGCAGGCTGACAGTGGCGATCAATAGGCTATGTGCTGTGATGTTGGTTCATAGGTGTTTGTGTGGGGATAGGGTGGCTAGGGGTAGGAGTATGATGGTTGGGATGATGATTTTTAGCATTGTAGTAGGTTAAAGTTGTGTAAGTGGTCGGAGCCGTGAGTTCGGGTGGAGGCGACTAATAGTGCTAATCCGGTCCCTGCTTCGCAGGCGGAGAATGTTAATATGATGATAGGCAGGATGGAGGCGGACGGTGTCTGTGTTTGGATTGGCCATATGGTTAGGGCTACGTATAGTGATAGTATTATGCTCTCCAGACATAGTAGGGCGGAGATTAGGTGGGTTCGGTGGAAGGCCAAGCCTAGGCTGCTCAGGGTGAAGGCCGCATAGAAGCTAAAGTGTAGGTAAGACATAAAGAAAGTTATAGGGTGAATACTATAATTTGTTGAGCCGAAATCAACTGTCTTGGTTAGACTAACTTTCTGCTACTCTGCCCATTCCAGCCCGCCTTGCTTTCATTCATAGACCAGTCCCAGTGTTAGGAGAAGGATGAGGATTGAGGCTCAGGTCAATGTGGTGGTGGGGGATTGGAGTTGCATTGCTCATGGTAGGGGTAGTAGCAAGGCGATTTCCAGGTCGAATAGGAGGAATAGGATTGCTACTAGGAAGAATCGTACTGAAAAGGGGAGTCGGGCAGACCCAAGGGGGTCGAATCCACACTCGTATGGGGAGAGTTTTTCTGAGTCTGGGTTTATTTGGGCTAGTCAAAAGTTTAAGGCGGTTAGTAGGATGCTCAGGGTTAGAGATGCGATGAGTATGAATAGGATTATGTTCATTGCTCTTCTCTGGGGTTGAACCAGATTCTAAGGATTGGAAGTCGATTGTATTGATTATACTAGAAGAGCAGGATCCTCATCAGTAGATAGAGATATAGAGGAATAGTCATACGACGTCTACGAAGTGTCAGTATCAGGCTGCTGCTTCGAATCCGAAGTGGTGGTTTGATGTGAAGTGGTATTTGACTAGACGTAGTAAGCATACTAGGAGGAATGTGGATCCGATGATTACGTGTAGTCCGTGGAATCCTGTGGTTACGAAGAATGTTGAGCCGTATACTCCGTCAGCGATGGTAAATGGGGCTTCGTAGTACTCTATGGCTTGTAGGGCGGTGAAGTAGAATCCTAGGAGGACTGTGAGGGTAAGGGCATGGATAGCTTGTTTTCGGTTAGCTTCTGTGATACTATGGTGGGCTCATGTGACGGTGGCCCCCGAGGCTAGGAGGATGGCAGTGTTTAGTAGGGGGACTTCCATGGGATTTAGGGGCGTAATTCCTACGGGTGGTCATTGGCCTCCTAGTTCTGGGGTAGGGGCTAGGCTTGAATGGAAGAAGGCTCAGAAGAAGCCTAGGAAAAAGAATGCTTCTGATGTAATGAACAGGGCTATGCCGTATCGTAGGCCTTTTTGGACGGTTGGGGTGTGGTGGCCTTGGAATGTGCTTTCTCGTACGATGTCCCGTCATCATTGGAACATGACTAGGAGGGTGGAGGTTAGGCCGATGATAAGGAGCAGAGGGGAGTTGTAGTGGAATCATATGGTGAGTCCTGAGGTGGTAAGGAGGGCGGCTGCTGCTCCTAAGATGGGTCATGGGCTTGGGTCTACTATGTGGTAAGAGTGTGCTTGGTGTGCCATTGGGTGTTAGATGTTTTCTTGTAGGTAGAGGCTTAGTAGTAGAACGAAGACGTAGGCCTGGATTATGGCCACTGCTACTTCTAGGATGGTTAGTAGTAACAGGATAAGCAGGGTTAGGAGTGACACTGCTGGTATTGTTGAGAATAGGGCGGTTGAGGCGGTGGAGATGAGTTGGATGAGGAGGTGCCCTGCTGTTAGGTTGGCTGTCAGGCGGACGCCTAGTGCTAGAGGTCGGATGAGGAGGCTTGTTGTTTCGATTAAAACTAGGGCTGGGATTAGGGGTGTGGGGGTGCCTTCAGGCAGGAGGTGGCCTAGGGAGGCGGAGGGTTGGTTTCGCAGGCCTGTAAGGAGTGTGGCTAGTCATAGGGGGAAGGCTAGGGCCAGGTTTATGGACAGTTGGGTGGTTGGTGTGAATGTGTACGGTAGGAGGCCTAGTAGGTTGATTAGAAGTAGGAAGATTATTAGTGAGGTGAGGATTAAGGCTCATTTGTGGCCTTTTTTATCTAGTGGTATCATTAATTGTTTTGTAACTAGGTTGATGAATCATAGTTGTAATGTGGAGAGTCGGCTGGTGATTCATCGGTTGCCTGGGGAAGGAAGTAGGAGGGCTGGGAATGTTATGGAGATAAGGATTAGGGGGATTCCTAGTAGGGATGGGCTTGAGAATTGGTCGAAAAAGCTTAGGTTCATGGTCAGGTTCAGGGGGTTGTTTTGGAGGTTTTAGGCTTTTTGCTATGTGGGGGGTTTGTGGAGGTGAATGAGAGTAGCTTTGGTTGGATGATTAGGGTGAAGGTGAGTCATGTAATGATCATGATAAAAAATCAGGGATTTGGGTTTAGTTGAGGCATACCATTAAGGAGGGGTGAGCCCTCTGTCTCTAGCTTAAAAGGCTAGTGCTGTTTCATAGCTTCTTAATGATTAGGAGGAAAGTAGGGAGGATCAGTTCTCGAAGTTGGCGAGGGGGGTGGACTCAACTACGATTGGCATGAAGCTGTGGTTGGCTCCGCAGATTTCTGAGCACTGTCCGTAGTATACCCCAGGACGGGAGGCGAGGAAGGCAGTTTGATTGAGTCGGCCGGGGATTGCGTCGGTTTTTACTCCTAGGCTTGGTACGGCTCATGAGTGTAGTACGTCGTCCGCGGTGACGATGACTCGAACTTTAGACTCTGTTGGTACGATGACTCGGTGGTCTACTTCTAGTAGGCGGAAGTGTCCTAGTGGTAGGTCTGATGTGGGGACCATGTAGGAGTCAAATGTTAGTTCTTTGAGGTCTGTGTACTCGTAGGTTCAATATCATTGGTGGCCAATGGCTTTTAGGGTGAGGTCTGGCTCGTTAATTTCGTCCATTATATATAGGATTCGTAGGGAGGGAAGGGCTAGTATGATTAGGACTGCAGCTGGGAGGATTGTTCAGACAAGCTCGATTTCTTGGGCGTCTACGGAGCTTGATGATAGTTTTTCTGTAAGTATCAGGGTTAGGATGTAGAGGACCAGGCTACAGATAGCTAGGGCTACCATTAGGGCATGGTCGTGAAATTGCATAAGTTCTTCTATGATAGGTGATGAGGCGTCTTGGAAACCGAATTGTGAGTGGTTGGCCATGGTTGAATGGTGAGGTGTACTGGGGTTTCACCTGTGATTTAGCCTTGACAAGGCTATGTAATAGCTTTACTAACACCTCTATGAGAAAGAAGCATAAGTGGTTTATGCGGTTGGCTTGAAACCAACATATGGGGGTTCGACTCCTTCCTTTCTTGTACTTGGACAAAGGCGGGTTCTTCGAAGGTATGGAATGGGGGCGGGCAGCCGTGAATTCATTCAACGTTTGTGCTTGTTAGTTCTGGTTGGAAGGCTTTGCGTTTTGACGCGAAGGCTTCTCAGATGATGAAGACTAGTATGATTACGGCTGTTAGGGAGATTAGTGAGCCTACTGAGGAGATTGTGTTTCATAGGGTGTGGGCGTCTGGGTAGTCTGAGTATCGTCGTGGCATGCCGGCTAGGCCTAGGAAATGTTGTGGGAAGAAGGTTAGGTTTACTCCTACGAACATTACTCCGAATTGGGCTTTGGCTCATGTGGAGTGAAGGGTGTACCCGGTGAATAGGGGGAATCAGTGAGTGAATCCGGCTAGGATAGCGAATACTGCTCCTATTGATAGTACGTAGTGGAAGTGGGCTACAACGTAGTAGGTGTCGTGTAGGGCGATATCCAGTGAGGAGTTTGCTAGCACGATTCCTGTTAGGCCTCCGATGGTGAATAGGAAGATAAAGCCTAGGGCTCATAGTATTGGGGGGTCTCATTTGATTGTGCCGCCGTGTAGGGTTGCTAGTCAGCTGAATACTTTGATTCCTGTTGGGATGGCAATGATTATTGTAGCGGAGGTAAAGTATGCTCGAGTGTCTACGTCCATTCCCACGGTGAATATGTGGTGGGCTCAGACGATGAACCCTAAGAATCCAATGGATAGCATGGCTCATACTATTCCTATATATCCGAAGGGCTCTTTTTTTCCTGCGTAGTAGGCTACGACGTGGGAGATGATTCCGAATCCTGGGAGGATTAGAATGTATACTTCGGGGTGGCCGAAGAATCAGAAGAGGTGTTGATATAGTACAGGGTCTCCTCCTCCTGCAGGATCGAAGAAGGTGGTGTTGAGGTTGCGGTCGGTGAGGAGCATTGTAATGCCAGCGGCAAGAACGGGGAGTGATAGGAGCAGTAATACTGCAGTGATTAGTACGGATCAAACGAATAGGGGAGTTTGGTATTGTGACAAGGCGGGTGGTTTTATGTTGATTGCTGTTGTGATGAAGTTGATAGCCCCTAGGATTGAGGAAATACCAGCTAGGTGCAGGGAGAAGATGGCCAGGTCTACTGAGGCTCCAGCGTGGGCTAGGTTGCCTGCTAGAGGGGGGTACACTGTTCAGCCTGTCCCTACTCCTGCTTCGACTGTAGAGGAGGCTAGAAGTAGTAAGAAGGATGGGGGGAGTAGTCAGAAGCTTATGTTGTTTATTCGTGGGAATGCTATGTCTGGGGCTCCGATTATTAGAGGGACTAGTCAGTTTCCGAAGCCTCCGATCATGATTGGTATAACCATAAAGAAAATTATTACGAAGGCGTGGGCTGTAACTACTACGTTGTAGACTTGGTCGTCTCCTAGTAGAGCGCCTGGTTGGCCTAGTTCTGCTCGAATAAGGAGGCTTAGGGCGGTGCCTACCATTCCGGCCCATGCGCCGAAAATTAGGTAGAGGGTGCCGATATCTTTGTGGTTGGTTGAGAATAATCATCGGGTAATGAATGTCACAGGTAAGATGGCTGAGTGTATAAGCGTTAGGCTGTAGTCCTTTTTACAGAGGTTCAATTCCTCTTCTTATCGGCTCCGTAGTGAAGTTCATGGTGAGTTGCAAGCTCATCGATGCACATTAGTTGTGTGCCGGGGTCTTAGATAGAAGCCAGTTGGTTTAGGCATATAGCTGTTAACTATATAATCGTGGGGTCAAAGCCCACCTGTCTAGGGTGCCTAAGGTTCTAGCTTAATTAAAGTGTCTGAGTTGCATTCAGAAGATGCAGGGTAATGTCCTGCGAATCTTAGCAGAAACTAAGAGGGTTTAACTCTTGTTTAAGGCTTTGAAGGCCTTCGGTTTTAGTGATCCTAAGTTTCTTAGACAATAGTGCGTAGTATTGGGGAGATGGGTAGAAGGGCGATGGATAGTGTGACTAGGATAGCGACTGAGGTGTTGGTTGGTTTGTTGGTATACCACTGTTTCATGTGGTTTGTAGTGTGTGGGGGAAGTGTGATTGTTGCACAGTATGCTAGACGGAGATAGAAGAATAGGCCCAGTAGGGATAGGAGGGCGATGATTGTAGCAGTTGGGGCTATTTCTTGGTCTACTAGCTCTTGAATGATTAGTCATTTGGGCAGGAATCCTGTTAGAGGGGGTAGGCCTGCTAAGGAGAGTAGGGTTAGCATTAGCATTGCGCTTAAAGCTGGGGTTTTTGCTCATGTAGTTATTAGTGTAGATAGGTTTAAAGTTTTAATTGTGTTCAGGGTGAGGAATACAGCTGCGGTTATTACCACGTATAGGTAGAAGTTAAGTAGGGCTAGTTTAGGGCTGTAGGCAATGATTACGGCTATTCAACCTAGGTGGGAGATGGATGAGAAGGCTAGGATTTTTCGGGTCTGAGTTTGGTTAAGTCCTATTCACCCTCCCAGGGCTGCGGAGAGGAGGGCCATGGTGACTAGTATGGAGGGGTTTAGTGACTGCGAGGTCATATAGAGGAGTGTGATTGGTGGGAATTTCATGGCTGTGGAAAGGAGGAGTCCGGTGGTAATGGAGCAGCCTTGTAGTACTTCGGGGAACCAGAAGTGGAATGGGGCTAGTCCTAGTTTCATTGCAATAGCTGCGGTTAGGATCACGCAGGATGTTGGGCAGGTCAGTTGGGTAATATCCCACTGTCCTGTGTGTCATGCGTTAATCATGCTGGAGAATAGGAGTAGGGTGGAGGCAGCTGCTTGTACCAGAAAATATTTGGTTGCGGCTTCAATGGCTCGAGGGTGGTGGGACTTGGAAATTAGTGGTAGGATTGCTAGGGTGTTGATCTCAAGTCCGGTTCAGGCTATGATTCAGTGGTTGCTTGAGATTGTGATAGCTGATCCTAGGAGTAGGCTGGAGGCAAAAATTAGTTTTGCTTGGGGGTTCATTAGCAGGGGAAGGGGTTGAACCATCATTTTCGGGGTATGGGCCCGATAGCTTGTTTAGCTGACCCTACTAGAAAATAATATAAGGGAAGTATGGAGGGTTTTGATCCCTTTAGTGCAGGTTCAATTCCTGCTTTTCTAAGATTTTAGGAAATGAGAGGATTGGTGTACCTCTATGTTCACTTTATCATAGTGACCCTTAGCGTTCAGGCACATTTCCTTTAGTGCATCCTTATGTATGGGGGTAGGCCTGCATAGGAGATTGGTAAGCTGATGTGTCACAGGCATAGGGCTAGTGTGAGGGGGAGGAAGTTTTTTCAGAGTAGGTGTATTAGTTGGTCGTAGCGGAATCGTGGGTATGAGGCACGGATCCATAGGAAGCCTGCGGATAGAAGCAGGACTTTAGTGGCTAGGATCACGGGGTATAGCTCTGGGGGAGGGTTGAGGGCACTTGGGTTGAAGAACAGGAGGGCGGTTAGTGTATTTATTAGTATGATGTTGGCATACTCAGCTAGGAAGAATAGGGCGAATGGCCCTGCTGCATACTCTACGTTGAACCCGGAGACTAGTTCGGATTCTCCCTCTGTGAGGTCAAAGGGGGCTCGGTTTGTCTCGGCTAGGGTGGAGACGTATCATATTATAGCCAGGGGTCAGCAGGCAAAGATTAGATATAGGGGTTCTTGGGTGACTGCCGGGGTGCCCAGGGTGTAGTCCCCACTTAGTAGGACGACGGATAGAAGGATGATAGCTAGGGTGACTTCGTAGGAGATGGTCTGAGCTACTGCCCGGAGGGCCCCAATCAGGGCGTATTTTGAATTTGAGGCTCATCCTGACCAGAGAATGGAGTACACTGCTAGGCTAGACATGGTTACTAGGAATAACAGGCCGAGGTTAAGGTCTGCGAGGGGGAAGGGCATAGGGAGTGGGGTTCAGATGGAAATTGCGAGAAGGAGGGCTAGTATGGGGGTCGCTATGAATAGAAATGGGGAGGATGTTGACGGGCGGATAGGTTCTTTGATGAATAGCTTGATTCCGTCTGCCAGGGGTTGTAGTAGGCCGAAAGGGCCTACGATGTTTGGGCCTTTTCGTCCTTGCATGTAGCTTAGGATTTTACGTTCTACTAGTGTTAGGAAGGCTACTGCAATTAGGATTGGTAAGGCATAGGAGAGGGCTATGATGAGGTTGATTAGCATTGGGTGGTTGGTCATGAGGAGGAAGCTAGGGAGAGGATTTGAACCTCTGAATTAAAGGACTTAAGCCTTTTGCATTTGCCGAGCTCTGCCACGCTAGCTAGCCCTTTTCTAGGGTGTGGTGGAATGTGATAGCCTTTTGTGATTAAGTTGGCTTCATCACTTAAGGCGAAGGCTTGCTTGTGGTATTGGCCTCACTTTTCCTATCCTTTCGTACGGGGAAGAGTTCATCATAGATGGAAACCGACCTGGATTGCTCCGGTCTGAACTCAGATCACGTAGGACTGTTAATCGTTGAACAAACGAACCCTTAGTAGCGGCTGCACCACTAGGATGTCCTGATCCAACATCGAGGTCGTAAACCTCCCTGTCGATACGGACTCTCGGGGGAGATTGCGCTGTTATCCCTGGGGTAGCTTGGTCCATAGATCAATTATATTGGGTCTGGTTGCTATTAGCACGTTGAGGGGTTGCTCTCAGTCTAGAGGGATGGTCTAATTTTTGGAGGATCTGTTTTTCTCCAAGGTCGCCCCAACCGAAAAACGCGGGCCAGTGGCTTAGTGTATAAGTGAGCCCAGTGGGTGTTTATGTATTTTGGGGTGGCCGCTGGTTTTGAAGTTCCACAGGGTCTTCTCGTCTTATGGGTTTATCCCTGCTTTCGCACAGGGAGATCAATTTCACCGATTGCCTGCAAGAGACAGTTAAGACCTCGTTTAGCCATTCATACTAGTCTCGATTTATGGGACAATTGATTGCGCTACCTTTGCACGGTCAGGATACCGCGGCCGTTAAACATCGGGTCACCGGGCAGGCATCACCTTCAATACTTGTTTTAGGTTTGCTGAAGGCTATGTTTTTGGTAAACAGTCGGGCCTTGACGGGTTTGCCTAGTTCCTTTTGCAGGTTTTAATCTTTCTTAATGGACGCTCCTCTGTCGGGTTAACAATGTGATTAATACTGTGCTTGTTGGATTAGTCGTATATTGGGTATTTGTTAATAATGTATGGATGTAAGCTTGCGTCGTAGAGGGAGTACCCTGGTTACTCATTCTAGCATTAATTCTCCTATTTGGGTATAGGTTAGCCCGTTAGTGGGGAGGGATTCATAAAGTTATTATATTTTTGAGTTACTGAGCTTTAACGCACTCTTTGTTGATGGCTGCTTGAGGGCCCACAATAGGTATGTGTAGGTTATTTATCCGCTCGTGGAGATTGTACTCTTTTTTAAAGGAGCTGTACCCCCTTTAAATAGCCCTTAATTCGCTTCATTAGGGTTTGTTGTTTCCTTGGAGAAGAATTAAGAGTGAACTTAGATTCGTTTCACAGGCAACCAGCTATCACCCAGCTCGATTGGCTTTTCACCTCTACCAGCAAGTCATCCCACTCTTTTGCAACAGAGACGGGTTCGCTCAATAATAGCTGCTCGCAGGTAGCTCGCTTGGGTTTCGGGGTGGCAAACTTAAATTCATTTTGCTTGGTTTTTCTTGCTAGACCATGATGCAAAAGGTACAAGGGTTGATCTTTGCTTTTTATAGCTTGACTTGTTTCACTTCTATTTCATCTTTCCCTTACGGTACGTGGTCTCTATCGCTCCAATGGTGTCTTTTCTATCGCCTATACTGGGACTGGTGAATGCTTTAGTTGGGTTTAGGTAGTAGCTTTGTTATTCCAGGTCATGTCGATTGGGCTAGAATCTGGCATCAAGACGATCTGGTTTGAACAGACATCTTTCAGGTGTAAGCTGAATGCTTTTATTAAAGCTACGTCTTGGTGTTCTAAGTGCACCTTCCGGTACACTTACCTTGTTACGACTTACCTCCTCTTTGGCTGGATAGCTTATTAGGTATGTGGGTGTTGGTTCGCCTTTGAGGAGGGTGACGGGCGGTATGTACGTGTCCCAGGGCCGGCTTAAAGAGGGCTCTATGGTCTCTCTTTACTGCTAAATCCGCCTTCAAGAGACTGTTTCAAGTCCCTTTGCCGTGTGTTCTAGCTTAGAAAATGTAGCCCATTGCTTCCATTCCATAGGCTATACCTTGACCTGTCTTATTAGCGGGTGGGGGCTATTGCGCTCACTGTTGGGCTGTCAGTAAAGGTGGGCTGGCGACGGCGGTATATAGGCTGTTCTGGGCAAGGAATGGTCAGGTAGTATCGTGGATCATCGATTACATAACAGGCTCCTCTAGGTGGGTTTGGGACACCGCCAAGTCCTTAGAGTTTTAAGCGTTTGTGCTCGTAGTTCTCGGGCGGACGCTCAGGTAAAATAGAGCATCAAGATTTAGGGCCAGGCATAGTGGGGTATCTAATCCCAGTTTGGGCCCTGGCTTTCGTGGATTTCAATTAATCGTTGTTCTAAGATCTTCTTTGAGGACGGAGGCCTTATGGGCATCTTGGGCTTATGACAGCTCAGTTGCCTTTTAATCTTAGCTACTTGGATAACATGTGACCACTCTTTACGCCGTTATAATGTTAATTTGGGTCTCCTGTATGACCGCGGTGGCTGGCACAGGATTTACCGACCCTAAGTTGCTATGGCTAAGTCAAGTTTGCACTCATTGCTTAATATTAACTACTGCTGAGAACCTGTGGAGGCGTGGCAATTGCCAGGCGTTTTGGGCTACAGTAAAGGTGAGCCTGATACCTGCTCCTATCTGCCTTTGGGGTAAGGGGTCCAGGGCGTCTGCACTGGCGCGCGGATACTCGCATGTATAAACCTAGCAACAACTAACAGTAAGGTTAGGACTAAGTCTTTTGTCCTTGGGTGTGTGTGGTCAGCCGTCTTGACATCTTCAGTGTCATGCTTTGTGTAAGCTACAAGGAC